AAAAATACGACATTGTATCAAAAATTATATACAAAAAAATATGAGAATATCCTATGGTGTCGAGGGAATTGCACGCATAGAAATTCGAAAAAGAATTGATCTGATTCAAGTCATAATCTATATGGGATTCCCTAAGTTATTACTAGACGGTGGAATCCGAAGAGTTGAAGAATTGCAGAGGAATATACAAAAAGAACTGAACTGTTTGAACCAAAAACTCAACATTACTGTGACAAGAATTCCAAGCCCTTATGGACAACCTAATATTCTTGGAGAATTTATAGCGGGGCAATTAAAGAATCGAGTTTCGTTTCGAAAAGCAATGAAAAAGGCAATAGAATTAACTGAACAGGCGGATACAAAAGGAATTCAAGTCCAAATTGCAGGACGCCTCGATGGAAAAGAAATAGCACGTGTCGAATGGATCAGAGAAGGTAGGGTTCCTCTACAAACCATTCGGGCTAAAATTGATTATTGTTTCTATACAGTCCGAACGATCTATGGGGTATTAGGCATAAAAATTTGGATATTTCTAGAGGATTAATAAGAATACGTTACTTGTCTTTCTTCTTTATGTGATATCCATTGCAAAAAAAATAAAAAACAACAAACTCTTTGCTTTCAGTCTTTTTTTTATTTCTGAATTTTTTTTTTAATGACAATTCTTAATTTCTATAGGATTGCATAAAAAAATGATTAATGATTTTATAGAATTGCTATGCTTAGTGTGTGACTCGTTAGTTTTTTTGAGAAGATAGGATTAAAAAAAGGAACCGACCTTTACTATGAACTCATTACTATAGAACTAATAACCAACTCATCGCTTTGCATTATCTGGATACCAAAAAGCAGTCAAAATATGATATATTGATCATATACTTGTAGCAACTGAAAGATTTCTTGTATTGCATAGAAAAGAAAACCAATCGAATTGTGATAGAAAATAAAGTATACAGATAAAAGGAAGGTTGATAGAAAGCTAGAAAAAAAAAATGGAATGATATAGAATTCCAATATGTATGTAAGGTTTATGAGTCTTCTCAGAAAAACACAAATCAAATAAGGCAAGGCAATGTAATAAAGCATCAATACGGATTGATCTAGTTATGGGCGAATCAGTTCGTTCATATAAAAATAAAAAATAATCAAGAGCCTCGAGCCAATAAAGACTGAGAAGATTGACTCAAGAAAAAATCTTCTGCGGGGGCTCCGTTGTAGAATTAAAACCTAACCATGAATTGAGAAGCAATGGGAACGAAAGAACCCACGAATACGGGGGATTCCATTGAAAAACGAATCTTAATAATTCATTGGGTGGGATGGCGAAACGAACCAGGAACCAATTCATTTATTCCCAAAAGGCATGAACAAATCCTACAGCTGAAATAGATTTGAAAAAGTCAATATTCGCCCGCGAAGTTTTTTAATAGATTACTGCTATTCAATCTCATTCGATTCTTTTCTTTTTAATTTTGAATAAAAAATCAAAGCAAAAAGAAATAACAAAAACACATTCTTCATAAATCAAATTGATTTAAATAACACATTCTTCATAAATCAAATTGATTTAAATGTTTATAAATCCAAACAAGATATCAAAACAAGATATCAAAATTTCGAATTTAGAATAGATTAATTGAAATCTTAAAAAATCCAGGATTCAGTATATTTTACGAAAATTCGAAAATTGGAATCGTTTCGTTCGCGAGGAGCCGGATGAGGAGAAACTCTCATGTCCGTTTCTGTAGTAGAGATGGTATGGAGAAAGAACCATCCACTATAACCCCAAAAGAACCAGATTTCGTAAACAACATAGAGGAAGAATGAAAGGGATATCTTCTCGAGGAAGCCGTATTTCTTTCGGTAAATATGCTCTTCAGGCACTTGAGCCCGCTTGGATTACATCTAGACAAATAGAAGCAGGTCGGCGGGCAATGACCCGAAATGTGCGCCGTGGTGGAAAAATCTGGGTATGTATATTTCCGGACAAACCTGTTACGTTAAGACCTACGGAAACACGTATGGGTTCAGGGAAGGGATCCCCCGAATATTGGGTAGCTGTCGTTAAACCAGGTAGAATACTTTATGAAATGGGTGAAGTTGGAGAAAATATAGCCAGAAAGGCTATTTCAATAGCGGCGTCCAAAATGCCTATACGAACTCTATTTATTATGTCAGGTTAGACAGGTAGACCGAAGGAAAAAAGTCTTAGAGATAAAAAAACAATTGTGGGTTTCTTTTATTTTGAATTTGAACAAGAATATTTCTTTTTTTTTACTTCGACTTTCTCTTTGCATTGAAAGAACAGATTCAAAACAAAAATGATATGATTCAAGCTCAAACCCATTTGAATGTCGCGGATAACAGCGGGGCTCGAAAATTGATGTGTATTCGAATCATAGGAGCTAGTAATCGCCAATATGCTCATATTGGCGACATTATTGTCGCTGTGATTACGGATGCATTACCAAACCCATCTCTAGAAAGATCAGAAGTGATCAGAGCTGTAATTGTTCGTACTTGTAAAGAACTTAAACGCAACAACGGCATGATAATACGATATGATGACAATGCAGCAGTTGTTATTGATCAAGAAGGAAATCCAAAAGGAACTCGAGTTTTCGGCGCGATTGCCCGAGAATTGAGACAGTTAAATTTCACTAAAATAATTTCATTATCACCTGAAGTATTATAGTATCACATCCGACTTAATAGAGTAGAGTCCTACTCGTCTACTTAGTTATTGAATGAAATAGATAATAGTGAATCAAATTTTATCTGACGCGTATCTCTTTATTTATTTCAAATATTTGAAAATTCAATAAAATAATTTGAAGTATTTTATTGTTTATATTATTAAATAATATAAACATTCTTATTGTTATTGAGTTATTGAATATTTTTTTTATTACATAAAAAGTAAAAAAAGCATGTTGATTAGATCAAAAACGTGGAGGCAACAAAAATTAAAATTTATCATGGGTAGAGACACTATTGCTGACGTAATAACCTCTATACGAAATGCTGACATGAATAGAAAAGGGATGGTTCAAATAGAATCTACTAACATCACGGAAAACGTTGTAAAAATGCTTTTACGAGAGGGGTTTCTTGAAAACGTGAGAAAACATCAGGAAAACAACAAATATTTTTTGATTGTAACCCTACGACATAGAAGGAATAGAAAAGGAATGTATCCAACTATTTTAAATTTAAAACGGATCAGTAGGCCTGGTCTACGAATCTATTCTAACTATCAACGAATTCCTAGAATTTTAGGCGGGATGGGAATTGTAATTCTTTCTACTTCTCAAGGGATAATGACAGACCGAGAGGCTCGACTGGAAGGAATTGGTGGAGAAATTTTGTGTTATATATGGTAATCCTTCTTATATCTGAATTGTCGCAAAAATAGAATTGACTATTTGTCAAAAGAAAAAAAGACGTGTTAATTACTCTTAACATTATTTGATATTTCGAGAGGTTTTAACTAAAACGAAAAGAACAAAAAATGGATTCCTAATTCATAATAACAAGGATTCGAATGATTAGGTGCTTTTTTTTAACCATCAGCATTTCTTTGATGAGAATACAATTCGAGGTTGGGGTTTCAAATTTCAAGAAATTGATTTTCTTCCAATAAGTATACTCAGAATTCAGTTTAGGAATGACAACTATGAAAATAAGAGCCTCCGTTCGTAAAATTTGTGATAAATGTCGATTGATCCGTAGGAGAGGACGAATTATAGTAATTTGTTCCAATCCGAGACATAAACAAAGACAAGGATAATCTTTTGAAAATGGACTCTATCACATAAAGTAACCAATACAAAAATAGGATCTGTTTTGACATGAAATGGATATATCCATATACCTCGAATTTCTCGTTATAAGATGATAAAGTAAAGTATGGCAAAATCTATACAAAGAACTGGTTCACGGAGAAATGCCCGGATTGGGTCACGTAAGAATATACGCCGAATACCAAAGGGCGTTATTCATGTTCAAGCAAGTTTCAGCAATACCATTGTGACTATTACAGATGTCCGAGGTCGGGTAATCTCTTGGGCCTCCGCCGGTACTTGTGGATTCAAAGGTACAAGAAGAGGGACTCCATTTGCTGCTCAAACCGCAGCAGGAAAGGCTATTCGTACAGTCATAGATCAAGGTATGCAACGAGCAGAAGTGATGATCAAAGGTCCCGGTCTCGGTAGGGATGCAGCATTACGAGCTATTCGAAGAAGTGGTATACCATTAAGTTTCGTACGTGATGTAACCCCTATGCCCCATAATGGATGTAGGCCCCCTAAGAAAAGACGTGTATAGAAATAAAAATGAAATAGATTTCAAGAGAAATAAACAATTCAATGATCTGATCAAATAATATTAATATGGTTCGAGAGAAAGTAAGAGTATCTACTCGGACACTACGGTGGAAGTGTGTTGAATCAAGAGCAGATAGTAAGCGTCTTTATTATGGACGCTTTATTCTGTCTCCACTTAAGAAAGGACAAGCCGATACAATAGGCATTGCAATACGAAGAGCTTTGCTGGGGGAAATAGAAGGAACATGCATCACCCGAGCAAAATTTGAAAAAATACCACATGAATATTCTACGATAGTGGGTATTCAAGAATCAGTACATGAGATTTTAATGAATTTGAAAGAAATTGTATTGCGAAGTAATCTGTATGGAACTATCAACGCGTCCATTTGTTTCCAGGGCCCTGGATGTGTAACTGCTCAAGATATTATCTTACCAACTTCTGTGGAAATCATTGATAACACACAGCATATAGCTACACTAACAGAACCAATTCATTTTTGTATTGGATTACAAATCGAGAGAAATCAAGGATATCATATAAAAACACCCAAAAACTTTCACGAAGAAAGTCATCCTATCGATGCTGTATTCATGCCTGTTCGAAATGCAAATCATAGTATTCATTCTTATGAGAATGGAAATGAAAAAGAAGAGATACTTTTTCTTGAAATC